GTTAAACCTTTCATTGATATAGATTCTCTATTCCCAATTGCCGCGACTAGGAAGAATAACGGAAAGAATATGAAAATAGCCCCTCTGGCTATGATACATAAGCTATGATACATAAATAAGATAAAATCAGAATCAAACCCGTATTTTGCTTACTTAACCTTAGGTTAATTTGATTTGATAAAAGGGAATAAAATTCCCCGAACCTCTGCTATTTTATTTGAGTTTAGGTTTAATTAAGTTTGACGAGAATAATACTCTACGACTAGCAATTCATTTATTTTTAAACCGACCCATTTACTATCTATTATTTGATTGACCAGTCCTTTATATTGGACTGGGTGAAGAGTCAAATGGTTTGGCACTTCCGCTTGAGGGGAAGAGTCGAGAGAATTTTGAATCAGAGTTCTGGATTTTTGTTCATCCTTCGCCATAATAATATCTCGGGGTTTGCAGCGATAACTTGGTATATCTACTATACGCCCATTCACTAAAATATGTCTATGGTTAACTAATTGGCGGGCTGCGGGAATAGTCGAAGCCATGCCCAATCGAAAAAGGATGTTATCCAAACGCATTTCAAGTAATTGTAGTAAAACTTGACCTGTTGACCCCTTGGCTTTTCCGGCGATATGAACGTATTTAAGTAATTGTCGTTCTGTAAGACCATAATGAAAACGCAATTTTTGTTTTTCTTCTAGGCGAATACGATATTGAGATTTTTTCCCGGAACGCGATTGGTTTCTAAGATCACTCCCGGCTTTAGGCCTTTTATTAGTTAGTCCTGGTAAAGCCCCCAGGCGGCGTATTTTTTTGAAACGAGGTCCTCGGTAACGCGACATAAAATAAAGACTCCTTAATTCTTATTAAGAATTCATTTCATTCTTTTTTTTTTTTTAATTTTATTTTTTACAGAATAAATCTAAACTCAAACTGAACTCAATGAAGCGAAGTTTGCTAAAGTAGTGTACTTGTACTATTGCTATACAGAAGAATGAGATAAATTGGATAAATAGTCAAACTTTCTATTATTATATATATTATATATATAAATATAATATAAATATAATATAAATATAATATATATATTATTAATATATAATATATATATATTAATATATTAATATAAGATCCTTTTCCTGGCATAGTCAGGAGTTCCCCCTATAACTTAACCTATAACTTAATAAATTCATGGATTTTGGAAAGAGGGGAAGACACTTTTCAATCTTCTTTGATTTCAAAGAAAGATTCTCAATTTTTCAAAAATGGAATAAAAAAATGAAAAATATAAAAAAGCCGGCTATCGGAATCGAACCGATGACCATCGCATTACAAATGCGATGCTCTAACCTCTGAGCTAAGCGGGCCCGCATTATAGTAATAGAAATTTTCTATGCATAGCATAGGAATTCAAGACACTCTTACTAATAAGTATAGTGTCTGTAGAAATATAGAAAAGAACAGAATCCATAATTACCAATAAATATAAATATTGGATATTATAGAACATAACGATTTCTATAGCGATATAAAATTTTGATTTCTTTATCACAATGCTAAATTAGAATAGAATAATATTCGACAGCCAATCTTAACTATTTTTTAGATAGTCAAACTTTTTTTTATTTTGAATTCACATGATATTTGAAATTCTTTTTGTTACACTTCTATCCTACAATATTTCTTTCTAATTTGTTTGATTAATTATAACTAATCAAACATTCCTCGGCTTTCATTCGAAAAAGGGGAAGTTAAAAAAAAGAATCGACCCTTTAAGTATCCCAGTTGCATGGGAAAAATGGCATGAAGAGAAAGATATATAAAGGATATATATCAATCTATATTGAATTGCCGATCCAGAAATGATAAAATCCAATTTGATTGAATCAAATATGGGTTTCCTATAGGTAAGAAAAAAATACTTTTTCGAGATAGTAATCGCTATCTAATAAATTCATAAATTCAAAGGTTCCACAGTATAAATGAAAGAAAAAAGTAATAATATTATAATAAAATCTTAATCTCAAAACAAAAGACAAAAAGAAGGGGGATATGGCGAAATCGGTAGACGCTACGGACTTAATTGGATTGAGCCTTGGTATGGAAACTTACTAAGTGATAACTTTCAAATTCAGAGAAACCCCGGAATTAATAAAAATGGGCAATCCTGAGCCAAATCCTGTTTTCCCAAAACAAAGGTTGCAAAAAACGAAAAAAAGGATAGGTGCAGAGACTCAATGGAAGCTGTTCTAACAAATGGAGTTGACTGCGTCGGTAGAGGAATCTTTCCATGGAAAATTTTATAAAGGATGAAAAATAAACGCATCTATTGAATACTATATCAAATGATTAATGTTGGCCCGAATCTATTTTTTTAATATGAAAATGAAAAAATGGAAAAATCGGTGTGAATTTTTTTCACGTTGAAGAAAAAATAGAATATTCATCAACTCATTCACTCCGTAGTCCGATAGATCTTTTAAAGAACTTATTAATCGGACGA